AGTTTTCTTCTTCCGCATGGAGAAAGGGAATAAATAAATCAATCAAATTTCGAGAAGCTTCATGCAGTGCTTCTTTAGGAGTTAAACTTCCATTTGTCCATATTTCGAGAAAAAGTATCTCTTGTTTTTCATTCCCAGTCCCATAAGAATGAATACTATAATTCACATTTCGAACAGGCATGAATACAGCATCTATGGGATAACTTCCGTCTTGAAAGTTATTTGCCGTTTTTAGACGATATCCGCGATGCCTTTCAATTTGTAATCTAATACACAAGTCAATTGGTTCGGTCAGGCTAGCGATATGCTGTGTATTATCAACGATTTCCACAGAAGGTGGTGAGATGATATCTTGAGCAGTTACATATCCGGGACCACTGACACAAATCGATGCGTTGCGAATTCCATACAGACTACTTCTCAATACAACTTCTTTCAAATTCATTAAAATTTCATGTACTGATTCTTGAATACCTCCTATGGTAGAATATTCATGTGGTATTTTCTGAGATTTTGCACGTGTGATACATGTTCCTTCTATTTCTCCAAGCAAAGCTCTGCGCATCGCAATGCCTATTGTGTCGGCTTGACCTTTCATAAGTGGCGACAAAATAAAGCGTCCATAATAAAGATGCTTACTGTCTGCTCTTGATTCAACACACGTCCACTCTAGTGTCCGAGTAGATACTCTTACTTTCTCTCGAACCATAGTAATATTATTTGATGAGATCATTGAATCATTTATTTCTCTTGAAATCGCTTCAATCTTTATTTTTACACACGTCTTTTTTTAGGAGGTCTACAGCCATTATGGGGCATAGGGGTTACATCTCGTACGAAACTTAATAGTATACCACTTCTGCGAATAGCCCGTAATGCTGCATCTCTTCCGAGACCTGGACCTTTTATCATGACTTCTGCTCGTTGCATACCTTGATCCACTACTGTCCGAATAGCGTTTCCTGCTGCTGTTTGAGCAGCAAATGGTGTCCCTCTTCTTGTACCCTTGAATCCACAAGTACCGGCCGAGGACCAAGAAACAACCCGCCCCCGTACATCTGTAACAGTCACAATGGTATTGTTGAAACTTGCTTGAACATGAATAACTCCCTTTGGTAGTCTACGTGTACTTTTACGTGAACCAATACGTCCAGTCCTACGTGAACCAATTCTTGGTATAGGTTTTGCCATATTTTATCATCTCATAAATATGAGTCAGAGATATATGGATATATCCATTTCATGTTAAAACAGATCCGTTATTTTTATTTGTACATTTGGGGTCCTTTAGGGAGTTCCTTTTAGAAAAATTATCCTTGTCTTTGTTTATGTCTTGGGTTGGAACAGATTACGATAATTCGTCCCCGCCTACGGATCAGTCGACATTTTTCACAAATTTTACGAACAGAGGCCCTAATTTTCATATTTTTCATTCCTGAACTTAAACTTAATTCCTAATCTACTTCGTGGAAGAAAATAAGTTTCTTGAAATTTAATTTAAAATCACGAATTGTATCTCCCCAAAAGTAATCTTAAATCACCTAATCATTCGAGTTCGAATCTTTGTTGCGGAGTCTATAAATTATACGCCCTCGGGTTGAATCATAACGACTTACCTCAATTTTGACTCTATCTCCTGGTAGTATCCGTATAAAACTACGTCGGATCCTTCCTGAAACATAACCTAGAATCAGATCTTCATTATCTAAACGAACCCGGAACATACCGTTGGGAAGTGATTCAGTAATTAAACCTTCATGAACCCATTTTTGTTCTTTCATTCCAGGTAAAACCCCCTTGAAGTATCAACTAATGGAGGAGGAGTGATATTAGATAACTCTTTCTCTTTTTTTTTTTCACAAATAGTCAATTTCGTATCTAATTTTGAGAGTAGAAGGATTACCATATATAACACAAGATTTCTCCGCCGATTCCTTCTAATCGAGCCTCTCGGTCTGTCATTATACCTCGAGAAGTAGAAATAATTACAATCCCTATACCACCTAAAATTCTAGGAATTCTTTGATAGTTAGAATAGATTCGTAGACCAGGTCGACTTATCCGTTTTAAATTTAAAATAGTTTGAGATGGCCCCTTCCTATTTCTTCTATGTTGTAGGGTTAAAACCAAAAAATCTTTGTTGTTTTCCCGATGTTTTCTCACGTTTTCTATAAAACCTTCTCTTAAAAGTATTTTTACAATGCTTTCAGTGATGCTAGTAGATGATATTCGAACCGTTACTTTTCTATGCATGTCAGCATTTCGTATAGAGGTTATTATGTCAGCAATAGTGTCCCTACCCATAATGAACTAAAATTTTTGGTTCCTCAAAATTTTGATATAATAAACATGATATTTTTTGTTATGAAGTAACATTAACATTATTAAAGGTATATACGTGAGACACAATCTATTAATCATTCAAAATACTCTACTATAACTTATAACTCTATATGATGATGATGGGCTTATCTTATAATACTTCAGGGGCTAATGACACTATTTTAGTAAAATTTAACTTTCTTAATTCTCGGGCGATCGCACCAAAAACGCGAGTTCCTTTTGGATTTCCTTCTTGATCAATGACAACTGCAGCATTGTCATCATATCGTATTATCATACCATTATCGCGTTTGAGTTCTTTACAAGTACGTACAATTACAGCTCTGATCACTTCTGATCTTTTTAAGGGCATATTGGGTACTGCTTCTTTGATCACAGCAACAATAACATCACCAATATGAGCATATCGGCGATTACTAGCTCCTAGTATTCGAATACACATCAATTCTCGGGCCCCGCTGTTATCTGCTACATTCAAATAGGTCTGGGGTTGAATCATATCATTTTTTTTATCTGTTCTTTCAATGCAAAACAAAAGGGGCTAAGAAAAAAAAAAGAAATATTCTTTGTCAAAAAAAAAAAAAAAGAAACCTGCAATTGCTTTTTTATTCCAAGACCTGTTTCTTGTGGTTATATGTTTCTATCACGAAATAATGAATTGAGTTCGTATAGGCATTTTGGATGCCGCTATTGAAATAGCCCTTCTAGCTATATTTTCTGCTACTCCACCCATTTCATAAAGTATTCTACCTGGTTTAACAACAGCTACCCAATATTCGGGAGATCCTTTACCCGACCCCATACGTGTTTCCGCAGGTCTTACTGTAACGGGTTTGTCTGGAAATATACGTACCCATATTTTTCCGCCACGGCGGGCATTTCGTGTCATTGCTCGTCGCCCTGCTTCTATTTGTCTAGATGTGATCCAAGCGGGTTCAAGTGCCTGAAGAGCATATCGACCGAAACAAATAGAATTACCTCGATACGATATTCCCCTCATTCTTCCTCTATGTTGTTTACGGAATCTGGTTCTTTTGGGGTTATAGTTGATGGTTGTTTCGCAATTCCATCTCTACTACAGAACTGGACATGAGAGTTTCTTCTCATCCAGCTCCTCGCGAATCAAAACAATTGAAAAAAACAGCCGCGGGCGAATATTTACTCTTTTATCTGTTCAGTTGTAGGGTTAGCCCACGATCGCTCAGACTAAATGAAATTATTCTCTGGTTCGTTCCGCCATCCCACCTCATGAATCATTAGGATTCGTTTTCAATAAAATCAAAATCTTCAGCATTCACAGGTTCCGTCGTTCCCATCGCTTCTCGATTAATGCTTAGGTCTGAATTCTACAATGGAGCCTCTCATTTAATTTGTTCTTGAACCAATCGTCTCAGTCTTTATTGGCCCGAGGCTCTTGATTTTTTTTTGTTCTGTGAACATATTAATCTCCTTCTGTATGAATTGAGAGTATTGATGCTTTATTACATTGTATTTTATGAGATGGTTTAGAGACCTTACATATTATTTTATTACATATTTTATATTGGAATTATATCATTACTATATATTTTTTTCTTTCTCTCACCTTTCCAGTTATTCACATCCTTTTTATATTTCGTTTCACAACCCATAACATAACCCGATTAGTTTTTTTATACAAAACCATATTTCAGTTGCTACAATGATATGACTAATATATCATATCTTGACTGGTTTTTGGATCCAGATAATGTGAAGCGATGGGTTGGTTATTTCTTCTCTAGTTAATGGTCAGTCTATTTTTTTTTTTAATCCTAACCCTAAAAAACCAACGAGTCACACACTAAGCATAGCAATTAAATTTTTAATAAAATTAAATGGTCAATAGAATTTTTATTCAACCCTATAGAATTGCTCATTTTTTTCATTGAACATAATACATATGAAAGGTTTTTTTTTTTTTCATTACTCGCATCATTAAAAGCAAGTAAGGGTTTATGATTATTACTCGCCGGCAAATATCCAAATTTTGATGCCTAATACCCCATATATAGTTCGAACTTTATAGGAACAATAATCTATTTTCGCTCGAATCGTTTGTAGGGGAACCCTCCCTTCTCTGATCCATTCGACACGTGCAATTTCTTTTCCGTCGATACGTCCTGCAATTTGTACTTGAATTCCTTTTGTATCTGCCTGTTCAGTTAATTCAATAGCTTTTTTCATTGCCTTACGAAATGAAACTCTATTTTTTAATTGTCCGGCTATAAATTCTGCAAGAATATTAGGGTGTCCATAAGGTTTTGTAATTCTTGTAATAGCAATATTGAGTTTTCGGTTCACATAATTAAATTCTTTGTTTACATTCATCTGTAAATCTTCGATTCTTCGGGGTCTACCTTCTATTAATAATTTTGGGAATCCCATATAAATTATGACCTGAATCAGATCGATTCTTTTTTTTATTTCTATTCGTGCAATTCCCTCGACACCAGAGGTTATTTTCGTATTTTTTTGTACATAATTGTTGATACAATCCCGTATTTTTTGATCTTCTTGTAGACCCTCAGAATAATTTTTTGGTTGTGCAAACCAAAGGGAATCATGACTTCGGGTTGTACCAAGTCTGAAACCAAGTGGATTTATTTTTTGTCCCATACTCCCCCATTAACTATAGA